CTACTACGGGTGGGGTGACAGCTAGTTTTGGTATGTTGGGAGATATCATTATTGCCGAACCCAATGCCTACATTGCATTTGCGGGTAAAAGAGTAATTGAACAAACATTGAATAAGACAGTACCTGAGGGTTCACAAGTGGCTGAATATTTATTCCATAAGGGCTTATTCGATCCAATTGTACCACGTAATCCTTTAAAAGGCGTTCTGAGTGAGTTATTTCAGCTCCATGCTTTCTTTCCTTTGAATCAATAGAAAAAAAGCTTTAATTTAATAAATTATTAAATAAATTCTACATTTTATTATTTGTTTGGTAGTGACCAAGTAATTATTTAGTTTATAGGAATAAAAGTCAAAATCCGAAAAATGGGTTTTTCTTTGGTAACATAAGATTGAATTGTAGTAAAGAATCATGCGTATTCTTTTTTATCGATATTCTTGATTACTAATCAAGAAATATCTATGAAACAAAAAAAAAGAGTGAATTCTTTCTCTTTTTTCTGTGAAATTAGGAAAGGTAAGGGAGTCCTGCATCTTTCTATATCCCCCGAGAACCCCAGTTTTACTAAGAATCCCTTTTATTAGAATTAGATCGTATTATAACGAATTTTTCGGTAATTTGTAATAATATCAATATTAAATTAAATATATTAAAATATTCAATTTTCTATTAAATTTTCAAAATTGTAAAATTCTAATATCTAATATACATATACTAATAAAAATTTAAAATTTAGAATAGATAAAATAGACTAATAATAAAAATAAATAATGAATAAAATAATAAAATAAAGTGAAAGTGGATTATCATAGATTATCGGATATATTTCATGTAGAAACATATAGAAATGATTAATAAGCCCATTTATTTATTTACACTTTTGATTTACATTTATTATATACTTATATTTATATACTTATATATGTTATATACTTTATATACTTATATTATACTTAATATTATATATTTAATATATTAAATATTAGTATTATAGTATCTCTATATAGATTAGTATTTCTACTCCCTATTAGATTTATTCCTTCTTATTGTTATCTTAGTATCTTAGTATATACATAATATACTCTTATATTCTTTAGTATTGTATCTACTCAATACTCACTTAAGTAGAATTTTCTTTATTTTATTAGGATAGTATAATATATCTTTATAACAGGTTAAAATGTTAATAGAACAACAAATATAACAATAAATAACAGGTACAAATATTAAATCGAGGTACTCATTCTATGACAATTATCAGCAACTTACCCGCTATTTTTGTGCCTTTAGTGGGCTTAGTATTTCCGGCAATTGCAATGGTTTCTTTATCTCTTCATGTTCAAAAAAATAAGATTTTTTAGATATTATATTATGGGGTTAAATCTTATCTATTTTTTTTTTTTCAAGACTTAGGATTACTTGGATCATAGCACAATTATCTATTTAGTAAAATAGGGTATAACGTGTAGCTTTCTCCGAGCAGAAGCTCGTATGCATAAACACGATATATGGGAAAATGAATTATAGCTATTTGAAGATAAATCATTATCGGGATGAATTTCTGAAACGTAAAGTCAATATATCTAAATGTCTGTGGATATCTATAAGAAAGAAATCATAAAAAAAAGGATGTTATTATTTTAGTTTAGCTCTAAGCAATTGATGAATTACTCCTAAAGCTTCACATCATAATAGTACTAGTCGATGAGGATTACTTCGGAAACAAAAAAATTAAAGTCAAATTTATTGGGGTTATCTCCCAATTACAATAAAATGCAACTAGATCTAGTATAGTATGAGTTGGCGATCAGACCGTATATGGATAGAACTTATAGCGGGGTCTCGAAAACCGAGTAATGTCTGCTGGGCTTTTATCCTTTTTTTAGGTTCATTAGGGTTTTTATTGGTTGGAACTTCTAGTTATCTTGGTAGGAATTTTATACCGTTCTTTCCCTCTCAGCAAATAATTTTTTTTCCACAAGGAATAGTGATGTCTTTCTATGGAATCGCGGGTTTTTTTATTAGTTCATATTTGTGGTGCACAATTTCGTGGAATGTGGGTAGTGGTTATGATCGATTCGATATAAAAGAAGGAATAGTGTGTATTTTTCGTTGGGGATTTCCTGGAAAAAATCGTCGCATCTTCCTCCGATTCCTTATGAAAGACATTCAATCCATCAGAATAGAAGTTAAAGAGGGTATTTATGCTCGTCGTGTCCTTTATATGGAAATCAGAGGCCAGGGGTCCATTCCCTTGACTCGTACCGATGAGAATTTGACTCTACGAGAAATTGAACAGAAAGCTGCTGAATTGGCCTATTTCTTGCGTGTACCAATTGAAGTATTTTGAGAATGCTTTCTTAGCAAAAGGGAAAAAACTATCACTCAAGAATTCTCTTTCTCTTTTTTCTATAGCATAACTTAACTGAAGTTTCTGCCGAATTCTGATTAGAACAAAATAAAGTAAATGTACACGGACCAATCATAAAGCGAAATAGTTTTTGTCCATAAATTTTTTTTGATGAATCCACTTAAATCAATTCAGTAACGAAACAAGTAACAAATCGAAATAATAGATTCATCTCATATATCAAAACATTTCGGAATAAAGAATTTATCTTTTTTTTTTTTTATTTTCAATATTTCGAATTTAGTAAATACAGAGAGATTCTCTCTTGTAAATCATCTCTACTTTTTTGTTAGTTTTTTATCTTTTTTTTGTGCTCGTTAATTCCCTACCGATTGGGCCGCTTATAATGATAACCTTTCTGTCTTGTTTTGACACTCATTTTTGATCATAGCATCACAGTTTTCTTCAAAAAATTCTATCAATTATTCCTGTACTCAGGACTGCCAGTGAGCTTTTTTTTTCGAGATTTTTGGATATCTTGATAAACCGGGAGTTCTTTCGTCTCGAAATTCGAATAATATTAATTATTTGAAATGTCTCTTTCGTGCATTCATCCAAAGGGGATAATTGCTTCCAATTTGAGCAATTGATATATTTTGAAATAATATTATATATAATATTCTAGTTTATTTATTTCTTCATTCAATTTGAAGTGGAATCCTTCTTATTCTATTTCTGTATTTCTATATTGTTGTTCTGTATTCTTTCTAAATTCAAGGACCAACCATTGTACTGAATCACAAATAAAAACGGGGAATACGTTCAATAACTTGTAATGTAATAGAACTGATATTTGATACAAATATTAGTATCGTATAGAGTCGACGAATGAGATGAGTTGATTTCAAAATTCACAGACGATCAAATGGCAAAAAAGAAAGCATTTATTTCCCTTCTATATCTTGCATCTATAGCATTTTTGCCTTGGTGGATCTCTCTATCATTTACATTTAATAAAAGTCTGGAATCTTGGGTTAATAATTGGTGGAATACTAGGCCCTCCGAAATTCTTTTGAATGATATTCAAGAAAAGAGTATTCTAAAAGAATTCATAGAATTAGAGGAACTCTCCCTCTTCGACGAAATGCTAAAGGAATACCCGGAAAGGCGTTTACAAAAGCTTCACGTCGGAGTCTACAACGAAACGATCCAATTGATCAATATGCACAATGAGGGTCGTATCCATACGATTTTACATTTCTCAACAAATATAATTTCTTTCGTTATTCTAAGTGTTTATTCTATTATAAGTAATGAAGAACTTATTTTTCTTAACTCTTGTCTTCAAGAATTTCTATATAATTTAAGCGACACAATAAAAGCTTTTTCTATTCTTTTATTAACTGATTTATGTATAGGGTTCCATTCGCCCCATGGTTGGGAACTAATGATTGGCTCTATCTACAAAGATTTTGGATTTGCTCATAATGAGCAAATTATATCCGGTGTTGTTTCTACTTTTCCAGTCATTTTAGATACAATTTTTAAATATTGGATTTTTCGTTATTTAAATCGTGTATCTCCGTCACTTGTAGTGATTTATCATTCAATGAATGATTGAAAAATGATCGACCGATCCAATTATAATGTTTGTTACTTTGTAATATAAGTAAAACAGTAAAAATTGTACTTATTTTTTCTACCCACCGGGGGGATTCCTTCAATATTCGAGTAAAATTATTTCAGTAAATAACAGAATCATAGATAGGGAACTATACTAGTGACTTATCTAATTTTATTGTAGAAATCTTCGGGATCAATGATTGGACCATGCAAATGAGAAATACCTTTTCTTGGATAAAGGAAGAGATTATTCGATTCATTGCCGTATCGCTCATAATATATATAATAACTCGGGCACCCATTTCAAATGCGTATCCTATTTTTGCACAGCAGAGTTATGAAAATCCACGAGAAGCGACTGGCCGTATTGTATGTGCCAATTGCCATTTAGCTAACAAGCCCGTGGATATCGAGGTTCCACAAGCGGTACTTCCTGATACTGTATTTGAAGCAGTTGTTCGAATTCCTTATGATCTACAACTGAAACAAGTTCTTGCTAATGGTAAAAAAGGAGCCTTGAATGTGGGAGCTGTTCTTATTTTACCTGAGGGGTTTGAATTAGCCCCGCCGGATCGTATTTCGCCCGAGATTAAAGAAAAGATAAGCAATCTATCTTTTCAAAGCTATCGCCCCACGAAAAAAAATATTCTTGTGATAGGTCCTGTTCCTGGTCAAAAATATAGTGAAATCACCTTTCCTATTCTTTCCCCGGACCCTGCTACTAAGAAAGACGTTCATTTCTTAAAATATCCCATATACGTAGGCGGGAACAGGGGAAGGGGTCAGATTTATCCCGACGGGAGCAAGAGTAACAATAATGTTTATAATGCTACAGCGGCGGGTATAGTAAGCAAAATCATACGAAAAGAAAAAGGGGGATACGAAATAACCATAGTGGATGCATCGGATGGACGTCAAGTGGTTGATATTATCCCTCCAGGACCAGAACTTCTTGTTTCAGAGGGCGAATCCATCAAACTGGATCAACCATTAACGAGTAATCCGAATGTAGGTGGATTTGGTCAGG